CTCTTCACAACTTATCAATGGATATAACCCTTTTGGTATGAATAGTTTATCGGTTTGGGCGTGGATGTTCTTATTTGGACATCTTGTTTGGGCTACTGGATTTATGTTCTTAATTTCCTGGCGCGGGTATTGGCAGGAATTGATCGAAACTTTAGCATGGGCTCATGAACGCACACCTTTGGCCAATTTGATTCGATGGAGAGATAAACCTGTAGCTCTTTCCATTGTGCAAGCAAGGTTGGTCGGATTAGCCCACTTCTCCGTAGGTTATATATTCACTTATGCGGCTTTCTTGATTGCCTCTACATCAGGAAAATTTGGTTAAGTTTTTTTTTGAATGGGTTGTATCCGCGATAATCTCATTTCTTTCGATGTAGAAGGGTGTCCCTTTTTCTATTTTTACATCTAGGATCCGACTTTTATCATTGATACTAATAGGAACTGAACCTTTATGGCAAGCAAAAGTTTGATTCAGAGGGAGAAGAAGAGGCAAAAGTTGGAACAAAAATATCATTTGATTCGTCGATCCTCAAAGAAAGAAATAAGCAAAGTTACGTCCTTGAATGAGAAATGGGAAATTCATGGAAAGTTACAATCTCCACCGCGTAATAGTGCACCTACACGTCTTCATCGACGTTGTTTTTTGACCGGAAGACCGAGAGCTAACTATCGAGACTTTGGGTTATCCGGGCATATACTTCGTGAAATGGTTCATACATGCTTGTTGCCGGGGGCAACAAGATCAAGTTGGTAAGGGTTCAAATAGCCTTTTTTCATTTCTCTGATCATAAATCATAGAGGGCCCTTGACCGTTCTGTATAAATGGGTTATACTATTTGTACAGAGACGGTCGGGGGTACATTCTTGTTTGTCCATTACATTAGTTTCCAATTCTTCTCTTCGGCGCGGAGTAGAGCAGCTTGGTAGCTCGCAAGGCTCATAACCTTGAGGTCACGGGTTCAAATCCTGTCTCCGCACGATTTTTTCTTTTGTTTTGGGGTGGGTGCACGAAAACAAAAACAAATGAAAGAGGAAGATAGAATCACTACACTATCCTGGTCAACTATATAAAAGCTCTTAATCATATGAATAACTTCATCTAGAACCTTGAGCGGATAGCGGGAATCGAACCCGCGTCTTCTCCTTGGCAAAGAGAAATTTTACCATTCGACTATATCCGCGTTTTTCCTTCTTGAGAAAGAATATGTCCATAGATATAGTATATATGTCTTGACCCCGTTTGTGCAGAGCCGGGCCAGATACTGTCTTCAATCAAGGGGATTCCAATTAAATTTCATTTGGAATCTTGTTTTTCATTGAATTCATTCAAGAAGTGAAAGTTTGACCCCTCCCTCTCATTTTTTTCTTTATTTTGCTTTGTTTGCATTTTGGGGACGTATATTGATTGAATTTTACTCTGTCTCACAACCCGAAAATTTTAGAATTCGGGGGAGGGGTTATTTTTTGATCTGGGACGAATAGGTTCAAGAGATAAGAGAATTAAGAATACCTACCAGAAAGACTAATCCAATCCATAATGATGTACCGGAAAATACAAAATTTTTGTTACTTGACCAACCATCGGGAGACGCAAATACAACAGGTACACTAATAAGTAAAATGGATGAAGTAGCAATTAATGCAAAAACAGCCAATTGGAAAGCTATAGTCATACTTATAATCCTCCAAACTACCAACTATACCATCTCATCCCTCTATCAGTAAAAAAATGAATCATATAGGGATTTTTTTTTTACTATGAATTGCTTCTATATACTATGACTTATTACCAGCTTTTACCACTTTTGCGGGGAATTTTTTTACTTCTTCACACCCGATAGTTATAGTTATCTATAGATAGGAACGGTATCAACCCGTATGGCCATGTTCTATTCGGGGGAATCCAAATAAAATAAAAATTGTCTTTTGGAGAGATGGCTGAGTGGTTGATAGCTCCGGTCTTGAAAACCGGTATAGTTCTAAAAACTATCGAGGGTTCGAATCCCTCTCTCTCCTTTTGCTAGTTGAATAGATTGATTTCCCTTTTTATTGGTTTTCCTGGTACACTAAAAAAAGGGAATGGCTCGGCTAGGGTGAGCTAGCCGAGCCAGAAAAGAACGACAATTTTTTTGAGTTCTTGTTATTTTAATTATAGTGAATTATTATATGATATATATTAATATGATTTTTATAAACAAAATTGAATAAAGAAAAAGGGACGAATCTTTAAGTATGACCCGATCCCAATATGTATGATGGAATCAAAAAAGTTCCTACTTTAAGCATTGGATCTCTTGTCTCAGTTAAGAGGGGTCATCGAAAGAACAGGTTCAAAATCACGATCAATTCCTTTTTCAAATCCTGCTGCAGCTGCACGAGCCCTTCCCGCGTGCCACAAATGACCTACGAATAGGAAGAAGCCGAGAACAAAATGAGAAGTAGCTAACCAACTTCTAGGAGAGACGTAATTGACTGCATTTATCTCGGTAGCTACGCCACC